TCTGTATATATATAGATAATGATCTGGCGGGCCTCTTTTAATGAAGTAAAAAAAAAATACCTTTCCCTTGATCTCATGCCTTAATTTAATAAGGTGGTAAAAGGTGCTAATAAGTCATACAGCATTAATAGATTCGTGGTAAAATCCCTCTATGATACGTTTTATTAGAATTTTTGGCTGATACAATTTTTTGGCCGATACCAATAAAGGGATCAAATGGTATATAGTTTCTTTTGTTGATAGATTGGAGGATTAGAAAGATGACTATTGCTTTCCAATTGGCTGTTTTTGCATTAATTGCTACTTCAGCAATCTTACTGATTAGTGTACCTGTTGTATTTGCTTCTCCTGATGGTTGGTCAAATAACAAAAATGTTGTATTTTCCGGTACATCATTATGGATTGGATTAGTCTTTTTGGTGGGTATCCTTAATTCTCTCATCTCTTGAACCTATTTGTTCTATTTAGATCCAAAAATGAAATGATCCCCTCCTAATTCTTTCATTTTCAGGTTGTGAGACACATTAAAATGAAATATAAGTCCCCAAAATGCAAATAAAGAAAAAAAAATGAAAGGGAGGGGTCAAACAAACTTCTTATATTTAACTATTTAAAAATGAAATTAAAAAATATATATATATTAATTAAATAATTTTATTATACTATTTATTTATATTTATAATATATTATTATTTATAAATAGTAGAAATTTTCTATAATATTTATAATACTATTTTGATAATAATATTTTTTTGATAATAACATATTATTATAATATTTATTTTATTATTATTAAAATTGAATGATTATAATTTTAAATTTATATATTCTAATTTCACTATATAGTTATTGTTAACTATATATAGTATTTCTATTAGAATAATATCTAATTTTATACAATTCAAATTTGATATTATTCTAATTACTATTAATATTTTTAATAATTTATAAAGAATCTAAATTCATTTTTTATTAAATGAAAATAAATTTTATTAAATGAAAATAAGCATTTTGCAATTACTCTGAAAAACAAAGGAGTATCTGATCTAACTCTGCACAAATATGGCCCATCCATTGTGTATCAAGAACAAGCGGATATAGTTGAATGGTAAAATTTCTCTTTGCCAAGGAGAAGATGCGGGTTCGATTCCCGCTATCCGCCCAGGGTAATGGGTTCATTTTTTTTTAATAGGATAAAGAATTAAGTATACTTGACAGTGATAGTAGAGTGGTTCTATCCTCTTCACTTCTATACTATTCCCTTCTTTTCCTCCTGCCCACCCCAAAATAAAAAGAAAAAAATAGTAATTAATTACTAGTTACCGGAGTCAAACCTCCATTTTTTGTCAAAAAAAAATGTTGCGGAGACGGGATTTGAACCCGTGACCTCAAGGTTATGAGCCTTGCGAGCTACCAAGCTGCTCTACCCCGCGACGAAGAGAGGGACTGGGAACTAATGGACAAAGAAGGATTGAGTACACCCCTTTACCATATTGGTACAAATAGAATAGCCTATTTATACAGAATGGTAAAGGGGCTCCTCTATGATCATAGAAATGAATATAAAAAATGAAACGATATTTTAATGCTTACCAACTTGACCTTGTTGCTCCAGGCAACAAACATGCATGAACCATTTCACGAAGTATGTGTCCGGATAACCCAAAGTCTCGATAGGTAGCTCTCGGTCTTCCGGTTGAAAAACAACGTCGATGAAGACGTGTAGGTGCACTATTACGCGGTGGGGATTGTAACTTTCCGTGAATTTCCCATTTCTCACTCAACAATGGAACTTTACCTATTTCTTTTTTGGGGGATCGACGAATCAAATGATATTTTTGTTCCAATTTTTGCCTCTTCTTTTCCCTCTGAATTAAACCTTTTCTTGCCATAATGGTTCGGTTCTTCCTATTAGTATCAATGATAAAAGTCGGATCCTAGATGTAGAAATAGTAGAAATATAAGAAGGCGGACCCCCTTCTGGAGGATATAACACATAAGAATTAACCAAATTTGCCCGATGTAGAGGCAATCAAGAAAGCCGCGTAAGTGAATATATAACCTACAGAAAAATGGGCTAATCCAACCAATCTTGCTTGCACAATGGAAAGAGCTACTGGTTTATCTCTCCATCGAATTAAATTAGCCAAAGGTGTGCGTTCATGAGCCCATGCTAAAGTTTCAATCAATTCTTGCCAATATCCACGCCAGGAAATTAAGAACATAAATCCAGTAGCCCAAACAAGATGTCCAAATAAGAACATCCACGCCCAAACTGATAAACTATTCATACCAAAAGGGTTATATCCGTTGATAAGTTGTGAAGAGTTTAACCATAGATAATCTCTTAACCATCCCATCAAATAAGTGGAAGATTCATTAAACTGTGAAACGTTACCCTGCCATAATGTGATGTGCTTCCAATGCCAATAAAAAGTAACCCATCCAATGGTATTTAACATCCAAAAAACTGCCAAATAAAATGCATCCCAAGCCGAAA